GCTGGATTATTCGTAACTGCATATTTACAATATAGACGTGGTGATCAATTGGACCTTTGAGTAATTAATATCTCCTTTTTTTTGATTGACCTCCTACTTTCTTTAATCTACAGGAGGTCAAATTCAGATTGCTGTTCAATTATTTCAGTCTTATTTTCGACCTAACAAATAACAAGAATCTAATCACGCTCTGTAGGATTTGAACCTACGACATCGGGTTTTGGAGACCCACGTTCTACCGAACTGAACTAAGAGCGCTTTATTATCACAAAAATATTTTGTGACCTAACTCGTCTTGGATATATATACTATCGTAAATAAGAGAATTAAAGATTTATTTTGTATAGCCAATTTTAATCAATCTCAATGACCCCTCGTTACTGTTCATAAGATAAGTAATAGGTAGGGATGACAGGATTTGAACCCGTGACATTTTGTACCCAAAACAAACGCGCTACCGAGCTGCGCTACATCCCTTTGAATTGGCCTACAGTAGTATTGTAGAGAATCCCTGTCTTGTTTTCCACATCTTTATTTCTTTCAGTGCTATACCCAATTATCTTGTCATTTCTTATTTTTTTTTTTAATCTCATATCATATAACATATAATAATAGACTTATATTATATACGTACTAAAGAAATATGAAACTCGCCGTAAAAAAATGAATATTTTTCGGGAATTCTCAGACAGAAAGGGACGTATTTTTTTTTCTTTTAAGAAAAGGAATATCTACTGTACTGAATCGTTGTACATTTCAAGTTATACATTTTAATTTGCATTAGGGATTCTGCGTACAAATCCAAGTGTCAGTCATTAACTACATATACACATCTGGTCATATATGTAATAGCATTATGTATTACAAATTGTAATAAAATTACAATAATAAATAACAAAGAAGGAGGATTTTAAATGCGAAATCTAAAAACATACCTTTCCGTGGCACCGGTAGTAAGTACTCTATGGTTTGGGTCTTTAGCAGGTTTATTGATAGAGATCAATCGTTTATTTCCAGATGCGTTGATATTCCCTTTTTTTTCATTATAGTAATTGAGATAGGAAGGGGTGAAGAAGATTAGAGATACAATCAAATATCTGTGACTAATCCCCCCTTACTCTTCTTTTCTTCTTTTTTTTTATAATTAAAATAAATTCGAAAATAAAAAGAATAAAAGCGGGTTCACCCTAGTTAAACTAAGAACTCGGGTTTCCAGGTCCAAAATGAAATTAATTAATAATAGAGTGAGAAAGAAAATGGAATAGTTGTGGCATGGCAACAATATCATACAAGAAAATTCAATGAAAAAGAAAATTTAAATACTGTACAGCGATTATAAATTATAAATATATAGTTAGAAATCATTATATTACTTATTATTACTATATTGATAGATTGCAACGAAATCTTTCATAATTGTATTTCAAGTTAGCAACTTCTATTTTTTTCCTTCCTTTCTTCTTCTTCGCTTCGGATCGGAAAATAGAAAGATAGAAGAGTTGAGTCAATCAAAAATCCAAAGGAGGTTCATGGCCAAGAGTAAAGATGCCCGAATAACGATTATTTTGGAATGTACCAGTTGTGTTCGAAACCGTGTTAATAAGGAATCAATGGGCATTTCCCGATATATTACTCAAAAAAATCGACATAATACGCCTAGTCGATTGGAATTGAGAAAATTCTGTCCCTCTTGTTACAAACATACGATTCACGGGGAGATAAAGAAATAGATCGAATCGATCGCTTGCGTGTCCGCCTTCCATTCCAAGGAAGACGAAAAACGACATATTATATATAACAGATCATATATTTATTTAAATATAAACAAAACAAAGCAATTCTATTTTGAAATTCGAAATCATTTTTGATTCGATCAAAATAGCATTAGGATTTTCGAGACAAGGAATAAAAAAAACATGGATAAATCCAAGCGACTCTTTCTTAAATCTAAGCGATCTTTTCGTAGGCGTTTGCCCCCGATACAATCGGGGGATCGAATTGATTATAGAAACATGAGTTTAATTAGTCGATTTATTAGTGAACAAGGAAAGATATTATCTAGACGGGTGAATAGATTGACCTTAAAACAACAACGATTAATTACTATTGCTATAAAACAAGCTCGTATTTTATCTTTGTTACCCTTTCTTAATAATGAGAAAGAGTTGGAAAGAAGCGAGTCGACTCCTAGAACTACTGGTCTTAGAATTAAAAATAAATAAGCTTGCTCTTCTTCAATTGAATCAAAATAAGATTCCAATCCGAATTCAAATGCAAATTGACAGTTTGTTCAAAAAATAAAAAATCTGAAAATTCCAATTTTATTGTTGTGTCGTAAGAAAAAAAGGAATTGGGGAAGAAGAATAAATCCTTTTTTGATTGAACGTGTTTGTTCATTGCGATGACTTTATCATATTATATCCTATTTTATCATACTAATTTCTACTCTACTTTCCCAAGTTCATTTGCCAGGGAACTCCATTTAAAACATTTCACTGGATTTGATTTCTTTCAATCTCCTTAATCTTATTTTAAGATCTCATTGGAAATCATATAAAGACAATTCCTATTTAATATAGCTATTTGTGCAAGTATTTTACGATTAAGAAGCAACTGCCTCTTGTACAGATGGTGTATTAATTTACTATAACTATAGTATAGTTTATTGGCTCGAATTACTGCGTTTATTCGAGTGATCCACAAACGACGAAAATCTCTCTTCTGCCTACCTCTATCCTGATGAGCCGAAACCAAAGCTCTTATTTTCTGTTGAGTAATAGTTCGAGTAAATCTTGAACGAGCCCCTCGAAAGCTTGATGCAAATAAACGAATTTTGGTTCGACGTCTTCGAGCTATATATCCTCGTTTAATTCTAGTCATTGAATAAATGAAACTTTGATGAATAACTAATTGATTTCTTTTCTTTCAGTTATTTCCTTTCCCTTTCCTAGTCTATTAATAACAAAACGGATTCTTCCAATGTATAAAATAAGAATTCCAATGGCTTTTGCTACTCTAACCTTCCCGACCACGATTTTTTCTTTTTTTCTAGGCTTCTCGCCTCAAAATAAGAAATTGTATTGATACTAGGTATCAAAAAAACATAGTAAATAAAAAAGTAGTAAATAGAATTATAGGTATAGTGGGTTCCATCGTTTCTATGGTTACTTCTTAAACGGTGAGGTCCTCTCTATACACCGGAGCCTCATTTAATTAATGCTATTGTTAACTTGTACAGTTCACACTCTTTGGCTCTACCCATAATTATCCAGTAATAGGTCTTTCACAACGAGACCACTTATACAGTAACGGTATTTAATTATGAAGATTAGCTGAGTAGCTGACCCTGTTAGTCCGTTCTTGCAAAAGTGAAGGGTAAAGGGTAAGGGCATAATCTTTCTGCTTTTAATTCTGCTTTTAAATAAAATAGGATTTCCCTGCTTAATGAATACCATTTGCTATCAATGGGGAATTCTTTCTCATCTTAAATTAAAAGTGTAAGTGATTGGATTTGTACCAATGGCAACCATAAATTAATTTGATACCACAATACAATAGAAGGTATGATAGATCTTTTTTAGATTCTTATCTATATTTAATTTTTCGTATCGTATAGTAAATGGTGGTCTTCATTCTATCCTATTCATTGGTACTGATCATTTATACCGGATCCATTGTTTTTGGCCTAGTCCATGATCTGAACGAGTCGCACATACACCCTAGTACATGTTCCTCGTCGCTGAGGACATCCCCGAAGAGCGGGGGATTTCGTGACATTTTTGATTGGCTGTCTTGTGTTTCTAATAAGTTGTTTAATAGTTGGCATGTTGAATCATATACATAATGGGCTGGTTTAGATCGATCCTAACCGGATAAGTATGAATCATTTTTATATTAATGGATTCATAGACTATTGTATTAAATCTGGTAAGAAGATAAAATCTCAAATTGTATATTTGCGCGAAATTCCTCTTATTTTTTATTCAACCGCTACAAGATCAACAAGTCCGTGAGCTTGGGCTTCTGTTGCTGACATAAAAACATCTCTTTCCATGTCTTCGGAAATAACCCATAAGGATTTGCCCGTTCTTTGTGCATAAACCCTTGTGATGGTTTCGCGAAGCTTCAGTAGTTCTTCCGCTTCCAGGATAAATTCTCCCGTCTGTGCCTCATAAAAAGAACTAGCAGGTTGATGGATCATTACCCTGATGATATAACATAATAAATAATAATTCTATCTCGCATGATGAAAGGCGAAAAATAAGAAAATTAAGAAAAAAGAAAGATAGAATTGAACAACCGTACAGGCATCTTTTGCACATTGCATACGGCTCTACAATGGAATTCACTTTTATACCTATAAACTACCTTTATACCTATAAACTACCTTACATCGAATAAATAGAAAAGAAATTATAGGGTCTATCATATTCACATAGGTGAATGATCCAACAACCACCCTTTCTTTTGGAATAGTTAAAAATATACTATGATGGTTCCGTTGCTTTATATATATATTAATTTCGTCTGTTATTTAGCAATCCCAAAGTTTCTTTTTTTTTTTACTTAATTTTTTTTATATTTGAAAAAAAAAAAAAGAGATTTTTTTTTGTATTCTTTCATAAAAATAATATATATATTATTGTTAAGAGTTTTTCGGTGTAAAAACAAAAAAGTTTGTGACGCTGAAATGGGTCTCCTGATATATCAGATAAAATGGTAAAGACCTTTTATCTCATACTACTCTTTCGATACATAATGGAATGGAACGATTTTGAAAAAAAAAAAGATTCTCGTATCGAATTCGAAGTGCCATGCTATTATTACTTAATATTTATATTTCATATATCGCGAAGGCATAGTCTTCTTTTTTCTCTCAAATCAAATAAAAAACTCATTGGCGCCAAGCGTGAGGGAATGCTAGACGTTTGGTAATTTCTCCTCCGACCAGAATAAAAGATCCCATTGAAGCGGCTAATCCCATGCATATTGTTTGTACGTCTGGTTGCACAAATTGCATAGTATCATAAATACCTAATCCAGGTATTACCCATCCGCCGGGAGAGTTTATAAACAAATAGAGATCCTTGGTATCATCCTCTATACTGAGATATACCATAAGACCAATAAGTTGATTCGAGATCTCGCTATCAACCTCTTGGCCTAAAAAAAGTAATCTTTCTCGATAAAGTCGGTTGATTGAGATAAAATTGTATCCCTTCGGAACCGTACATGCATCTTTTGATGCATACAGTTCAACACAAATCGCGAAAAAAACAAGAATCAATGTGTAGATTCTTGTTTTTTTTCTTTTGTCATCGCAAGCTCTATATAACTTGTAACAAAGGGGCTTTTTCTTTGATAAAAAAAAAGATATGAGTTTTGGTCTTTTTATATATAATTATATAATATAGTAAATAGAATTTCTATATATAAATAGAAATAAATAAAAATAAACTTATCGGATTAACTTCTCATTGATGTATTGTTTCATCGGAATCCAATCCAAATCACGATGTAATTTTCTTGTTCCTGAATGGTCTTCTTGAATTCTTTTAGGTTTATGCTCTACTCCGAGTAAAGATCGGACCGATTTTTATTTGCATATATAGGACAAATGCCCCAATACTACGTCTTTTTGCTACGACTTCGTTCTTTTTTAATTTATTTCATATCTCCCGCCAAATATAATATTAAATATTCAATATTCAATGCATTCATCATATTACTCGATTTATTAACAGTTTTAGATAACTTTAATTATATTTAATTATATTATTATATTAGAAATTATAAATCGAATATTCTATAATATAAATAGAATATGATATTAAGTAGAAATCATAGATATATTACCTATTGGTTTTTTTCTAAACGGAGCCTGGATAATTCATTTTATTGTTTGAACCAAGCCAACCATAAATTATTCTAATTGCTAATATTAATCTGTCTACCCCCTTAAAAAATTAATTTAATCGTACTTAATTGCATTTCACGCTCCAAATTTTGGATAATTCAATCAATCTTTGTTGGGCGAAAGGGAGGATATCTCGATCGGGAAAGAGAACGGGGAAATACCATATGACCCAATATATCTGACAAGTCGCACTATACGTCAACCCACGATGCATCTTCGTCTCCAGGACTTCGAAAAGGTACTTTTGGAACACCAATAGGCATTAAATGAAAGAAAAATTAAGTATTATATCTCACTTTGATGTGAAAGCGTAAAAATAGGTTTATTGTCTTAATAATATTTTGTCTTTTATCATATTTTATCCATAGATTGAAGAAGTTCATAAAAAAGGAAGACAGAATCAATAAAGGAAAATTCTTACAAGTGGGGCCTTTGGATGATGAACAAATATATATGCAGTTACTCATATAAAATGCTATCAACGCCCTACCATTGCGTATTGGTACTTATCGGGTGTAGAATAAATCTGCTTCTTTTTGTTCCTACGAACAAAATTATTCTATTATTATTCAAAGACATTCTTACTAAAAGATATAGAACAAATATTAATCCTTTCCCCAAGATAATCCACTAAAAAAGTAAGGACCATACTATAGTTTTTTTAAAGTGCAATAAAGTTACATAGAGTCTATTTTTGATTGATATAAGGGGTATTTCCATGGGTTTGCCTTGGTATCGTGTTCATACGGTCGTATTGAATGATCCCGGCCGTTTGATTTCTGTCCATATAATGCATACAGCTCTGGTTGCTGGTTGGGCCGGTTCGATGGCTCTATATGAATTAGCTGTTTTTGATCCCTCTGACCCTGTTCTTGATCCAATGTGGAGACAGGGTATGTTCGTTATACCCTTCATGACTCGTTTAGGAATAATCAATTCATGGGGTGGTTGGAGTATTACGGGGGGGACTATAACGAATCCGGGTATTTGGAGTTATGAAGGTGTGGCTGGTGCACATATTGTGTTTTCTGGCTTGTGCTTTTTGGCAGCTATCTGGCATTGGGTGTATTGGGATCTAGAAATATTTTGTGATGAACGTACAGGAAAACCCTCTTTGGATTTGCCCAAGATCTTTGGAATTCATTTATTTCTCTCAGGAGTGGCGTGCTTTGGTTTTGGCGCATTTCATGTAACAGGATTGTATGGTCCTGGAATATGGGTATCCGATCCTTATGGACTAACGGGAAGAGTACAAGCTGTAAATCCAGCATGGGGTGTGGAAGGTTTTGATCCTTTTGTTCCGGGAGGAATAGCCTCTCATCATATTGCAGCAGGAACCTTGGGCATATTGGCGGGTCTATTCCATCTTAGTGTCCGTCCGCCCCAACGTCTATACAAAGGATTACGTATGGGAAATATTGAAACCGTCCTTTCCAGTAGTATCGCTGCTGTCTTTTTTGCAGCTTTTGTAGTTGCTGGAACTATGTGGTATGGCTCGGCAACTACCCCGATTGAATTATTTGGTCCCACTCGTTATCAATGGGATCAAGGATACTTCCAACAAGAAATATATCGAAGAGTTA